AAGTAAAAAGAATCAATACAAGGAGAGGAAATAACATAGTATTGTCCGATTCATGAGGATATAAAGAAGTGCTTTGATTCTCAAAATTATTATTATTTATAGTCAGAAAAGATTTCGGCACTTTTTTGAAATTTTCATCGGTGTTCAGAGATAAATATGGATCCTTATTTGTATGAATTTTTAATAAAGTTAATAAATGAAAATGTTGATTAATCTTTGTCAGTCCTTCTTTACCCCATACGGAGATTGAATAGAAAGAGCTACTTTTTTTTCCACTGTAATTTTTAAAATTAATGTTTAAATTTCCGTCAAAAGTAAGTAAATAGATCCGAAACATATAAAATGCAGTTAATCCTGCTGTCGACCAGGCTATGATTGCAAAAATTGGCGAATACACCCAACTATCACTCAGAATTTCATCTTTTGACCAAAAACAAGAAAAAGGCGGAATTCCACAAAGAGAAAGGGTACCTAATAAAAAAGCAACCTTTGTAATTGGCACATGTTTTTTTAACCCCCCCATAAGAAACATATTCTGACTTTTATCTGGCGAATATCCAACAAGAGTTTCCATTGAATGAATAACGGATCCAGATCCTAAAAACAATAATGCTTTTGAATAAGCATGAGTAATCAAATGGAATAAAGCAGCTCGATAAGACCCCATACCTAGAGCTAACATCATATAACCCAATTGCGACATTGTAGAATAAGCTAAACTTCTCTTAATGTCTTTTTGAGCAAGAGCTAAAGTAGCTCCTAATAGTACTGTTACTATACCTATCAAAGCTATTAGATTCATTATGTAAGGTATAACTATGAAAAGAGGAAGAAGCCGAGCAACAAGAAAAATCCCCGCGGCTACCATAGTAGCAGCATGGATAAGAGCCGAAATAGGAGTAGGTCCTTCCATTGCATCGGGTAACCATACATGAAGGGGAAATTGGGCAGATTTAGCAACTGCGCCGGCAAATAATAAGAAAGTACACAAAATACCAAATAACAAATTTACTTCATTATTCTGAATCAATTTATTGAATATTTCAAACAAATCCCAGAATTCGAAACTACCCGTTATCCAATAAAGACCTAAAATTCCTAATAATAATCCAAAATCCCCTACACGATTAGTTACAAAGGCTTTTTGACAAGCATTTGCTGCAATAGGTCGTGTGAACCAAAAACCTATTAATAGATACGAACACATTCCAACTAATTCCCAAAAAATATAAATTTGTATTAAATTCGAACTAGTAACTAATCCCAACATGGAAATATTGAAAAAACTCATATAAGCAAAAAATCTCAAATATCCTTGATCATGAGCCATATAACTGTCACTATAAATAAGAACAATAATTGCAACAGTAGTGATCAACATTGACATAATAGAAGTCAGTGAATCAATCAAATACCCAAATTCTAAAGAAAAATTATTATTAATTGTCCAAGACCCTACATATTGATAGATAAAGCTGTTATTTATTTGTTGAATAGACAACTTCATTGAAAAAAGCATAACTATACTTAAAAACAAAATACTAGAAAAAGCCCACATACGACGAAATTTTTTTGTTGCTGTCGGAAAAAAAAGAATTCCGGCTCCTATTAAAAAAGGAACTGGAAGTGGAATAAAAGGTATGATCCATGCATATTCGTATATATGTTCCATAAAAAATAAAACTTTTAATTTTTCATTAATTGTTTCCAATTCACTGGTTCTTACCTCTTTAAAAAGAAGTCAATCAAAAACAAAGATATGTAATAAATTAAAATAAAATTTTGAATTTCCTATTTTAAATTAAATTATTAGAATGAAAGTTTTCGTAATATTCAAATCAATAAATTCTAATTGGTCAAATACTCAAGTTACAAAGTTATTAATCAAAGTGAAAGTTATTAAATAAACTATTCAAGTCTGTGAATAGAGAAAAAAATGGACTTTTTTATTATGAGAAATTCACAGATAGACAATGTAGATAAAAAAATGCGTAATGAATCCTAGGATCTACTAAAAGAAAAAAATTTATACAAAAAACTCGGAACTCTTTCATTTTTTTATTCCGAATTATGCACTAATTATCTGTCAAATTTTTAAATTGTATTATATTCAATATTGAACTAAAACATTTTTATATATCCGTCAGTTTACTTTCTACTTGACATAAAAACTAGTTTACATAACATAAAATAAAAAAGGGGGAGGCGGGACTCCAATGTGTCAAATCCTTTATCAGTACTTATATAACTTCCATTTTAAAAGAAATTAAATAAAAATGAAAGTTTTTCTATTATCTATTTTCTATTAAGTAAGCCAACTTTAATTTGAACATTGAATTGAAACAAAAATCTTTCGCTATGGTTTTTCGATGACATGTAAATTCAATGTAACATAAAACAAAATAAATAGAAATATAAGTTGAAAGTTTAATTCTTTCTTTCATTTCATAACCATAATATAATCATAATATAGAGTATCACCTAGAAACTAAATAAATATTAAAAAGAAAGGATTTCTTTGCTTTGAACAATAGATGTCTTTCACATCCAACTATAAAAATAAGTAACCTATTTATTTTTGAATGGCAGTTCCAAAAAAACGTACTTCTATTTCAAAAAAACGTATTCGTAAAAATATTTGGAAAAGAAAGGGATATTGGGTAGCGTTAAAAGCATTCTCGTTAGCCATATCTCTTTCGAATGGGAATTCAAAAAATTTTTTCGATAAGTAATCAAACGTTGGAATAATCTGAATCGGTCGGATTCCCCAAAACTGGTATAGATAATAAAAAAATGTCATTGGGTTTTATATAAAATGAAAATATTTGATTTTCATATAGAATGAATAATTTGCATTCCCTAATGTGTTGAATTGATCAATAGAAAATGGAACTAACTTCGCTCTTATGATATGTCAAATACGAACTCTTCTGTCTACTTTAAAAAATTACTTAAAAAAAATAGATGATTTAATTATCTTTTTTGTATATTTTATCATTTCCGGGATGGGGATTTTTATTTTCCCCATCAATCTATTTTGATAGATATAAAAATCTCTTTTTATATCTATCGAAAAGCAAATATAAAAAATATTTAGTAAAACGAAAAGAAGTCTTCGTATTGAACGCTCAAGTCGGAATTTGAACAACTTTTCATTTGAATGTAATGTGCTCGAAAAATATTAGATTAATTACCTCAATCTCGACGATTGAATCAAAATAGGCTATTATTATTTAACAAGCCGCTATGGTGAAATTGGTAGACACGCTGCTCTTAGGAAGCAGTGCTAGAGCATCTCGGTTCGAATCCGAGTGGCGGCATGGCACTTTCTAAATTCTAATGGATCCAATATCAAATATCAAAAAAATGGAATAATCCTATAATATAATGAATATGGAACTGAATTGAATTCTGGATTTTCGTAATTTTAAATTAAGGGACTTTTTTTATGCTATTTTCCATTTTAGAGCATATTTTAACTCATATTTCTTTTTCAATCGTTTCAATTGTAATTACAATTCATTTGATCACTTTATTAGTCAATGAAAGAGTAACCCTATCTGATTCATTAGAAAAAGGCATGATAGTGACGTTTTTCTGTATAACAGGATTATTATTCACTCGTTGGATTTATTCAGGACATTTTCCATTAAGCGATTTATATGAATCATTAATCTTCCTTTCATGGAGTTTCTACATTATTCATATGATTCCTTATTTTCAAAACCAGAAAACTCTTTTAAGTGCAATAACTGCACCAAGTGCTATTTTTACTCAAGGTTTTGCTACTTCGGGTCTTTTAACTGAAATGCATCAATCAAAAATATTAGTACCCGCTCTCCAATCCCAATGGTTAATGATGCATGTAAGTATGATGGTATTGGGTTATGCAGCTCTTTTATGCGGATCCTTATTATCAGTAGCACTTTTAGTCATTACATTTCAAAAAAATATAAGTAGTTTTGGTAAAATAAAAAATTTATTAAATGAGTCTTTTTTTTTCAGTGAGATCCAATATATCACTATAAAATCCACTATTTTACAAAGGACTTCTCTTTTTTCTTTTACAAATTATTACAGGTCCCAGTTGATTCAACAACTGGATCATTGGAGTTACCGTGTTATTAGTTTAGGGTTTCTCTTTTTAACGATAGGTATCCTTTCAGGAGCAGTATGGGCGAATGAGGCATGGGGATCATATTGGAATTGGGACCCAAAAGAAACGTGGGCTTTTATTACTTGGACCATATTCGCAATTTATTTACATATTAGAACCAATACTAATTTGCAAGGCGCAAATTCTGCGATTGTGGCTTCTATAGGGTTTCTTATAATTTGGATATGCTATTTTGGAGTTAATCTATTAGGAATAGGGCTACATAGTTATGGTTCTTTTACATTAACAACCATCTAATTGAAGAAAAGACCTGACGAATATAAAAATAGACCAGACATATTACATCTAGAAATAAGCAACCTTCGTCGAGAACCATTTAAATCAAGTAGTGTAGTGATTCAAATGGTTCTCACAAATGTCAAATGATCTGATTATACTTCCTTTTTTTCATTTTACATAAAGTAATAATTTTTTTTTCGTGTGAAATCTATCACTAAAAATAATTAGATAGAATAGCTTCTACCTTTTCAACTGATAGTGACAGAGCGAAATCGGGGTAAAGGCCAAGACCGATTACTGGTAGAAAAATAGAGATTACAATAAAGAACTCCCGTGGTCCAGAATCAAAAAAATAAGAGTTTGGAATATTCAATAACTTGTATCCATAGAACATTTGACGTAACATAGATAATGAATAAATAGGAGTTAATATCATTCCAATTGCCATTCCAAAAGTAATGAGTATTTTTGACATTAAAAGGTATTTTTGACTAGTAATTATCCCAAAAAATACAATTAATTCTGCAACAAAACCACTCATGCCTGGTAAGGCAAGGGAAGCCATTGAAAAGCTACTGAAGAGTGTAAAGACTTTTGGCATTGAAATAGCTATTCCGCCCATTTCGTCGAGATAAACAAGACGTATTCTATCATAACTCGTTCCTGCTAAGAAAAAAAGCGCAGCACCAATAAATCCATGAGAAATTATTTGTAAAATGGCTCCATTGAGTCCCGTATCGGTTATAGAACTAATTCCTATAATTATGAAACCCATGTGAGATACAGAGGAATAGGCTATTCTTTTTTTTAAATTACGTTGTCCGAGAGATGTTGAAGCTGCATAGATTATTTGAATTGTGCCTACTATCAGCAACCAAGGAGAAAATATAGAATGAGCGTGGGGTAATAATTCCATATTTATACGAACCAATCCATATGCTCCCATTTTTAATAAGATTCCGGCTAGAAGCATACATGTACTGTAATGTGCTTCTCCATGAGTATCCGGTAACCATGTATGGAGGGGTATAATCGGTAATTTAACAGCAAAAGCAATAAGAAATCCAATATAGAATATTATTTCTAATGCTACAGGATATGATTGATTAGTTAATTTTTCAAAATTGAGTGTTGGTTCATTGGAACCATATAAACCAATACCGAGAACTCCCATTAATAGAAAAATGGAACCCCCTGCAGTGTACAAAATAAACTTTGTAGCTGAGTATAGACGTTTCTTTCCTCCCCACATAAATAAAAGTAGATAAACAGGAATTAATTCTAATTCCCACATTATAAAAAAAAGGAAAAGGTCTTGACAAGAAAATAATCCTATTTGACCACTGTACATTGCTAACATCAGGAAATGGAATAATCGCGAATCTCGAGTAACTGGCCAAGCCGCTAAAGTAGCTAAAGTCGTGATGAATCCCGTCAATAAAATGGGGCCTATACAAAGCCCGTCTATTCCTAGTCTCCAGTGGAAATCAAAAAAGTTGATCCATTTATAATCTTCTGCTAATTGAATTAATGGATCATCCAATTGAAAATGATAACAGAATGCATAGGTTGTTAGAAGGAGTTCTAATACACATATACATATAGTATACCACCTCATTACTTTATTCCCTCTATGAGGAAGAAAGAAAATGAAAAAACCCGCAAATATAGGCAAAACTACAATTATTGTTAACCAAGGAAAAGAATTCGTGGTAAAGACAAGATACACTTGGACCAAAAACCCGTACCCGAAAAGAAATATACAGTTTTTTCTTTTCGAGCGCGGGGTTTTGTCGGTAAAAAAAAGAAAATGGATTATGAATTCAAGTGGAGTTTTCTAGAATTTATCATATCAATAAGCTAGACCCATGCTTCGAGTTGTTTCATGCCATAAATAAACTCGAACGCTCAAAAAATCTGTTGGACAAGCGGATTCACATCTCTTACAACCAACACAGTCCTCTGTTCTTGGGGCAGAAGCTATTTGCTTAGCTTTACATCCGTCCCAGGGTATCATTTCTAATACATCTGTGGGACAAGCTCGGACACATTGAGTACATCCTATACATGTGTCATAAATCTTTACTGAATGTGACATTGGATCTATAAAAATTTTTTACTTTCTTAATTTTCGATCTAGTATAAACTTGTCTAGTATAAACTTGTAAATGAATCACATATTCAAACTCAAAAACTAGATGAATCGATGATATACCAGAATTTTTTGAATCAACCTATTCTGTCTCGGTTTATAGAACACAAAAAAAAACGTCCAAAATACTTTTATTTATTACATTTTTACAAGAAAGACTACTTATTTAACAAATTCGATTGATTGATACGAGTTGATTTTCTGTTACGATAAATTGATGAAACAATAGCTGGTCCAATAGCTGCTTCAGCGGCTGCAATAGCTATAACAAAAATTGAGAAAACATTTCCCTTTAATTGGCGACTATCAAAAAAATCAGAAAAAGTTACAAAATTGAGATTAACTGCATTTAATATAAGTTCAAGACACATAAGAGCTCTAACCAAATTTCGGCTCGTGATTAATCCATAGATACCAATAGAAAATAAATAGGCACTCAAAACAAGTACATGTTCGAGCATCATTAAATTGACCAACTCCTTATCAATCTTGATTCATTTTATTTCAATCTGAACAACAATTAAACTGATTTGATTAACTAAAATATAACAAATTAGAATAAATACCGAATAAAGAAATAGAATATATTGGTAATAGGTCGACATTTCCATTTATACATAAAAAAAATACATAAATTAAAATGGAATGGAAATAGATAGGATAAAACATTGATTTCGTTGGAATTGCTGGTTTTATTGAAAAAATTCATGATTGACGAGCGACAGCAATTGCACCTATCAAAGCAACTAAAAGAATTATCGAAATGAGTTCAAATGGAAGAAAAAAATCTGTTGATAAATGAATTCCAATTTGTTGACTATTATTTATTAAATCTTGTTCTAGAATCTGGTTTGATTTTGTAGTCCAAATAATTCCGTACCATGATGTATTTAGAATAGTAGTAATTAATGAAATAAAAATACTTGTACAAACTAAGGACGTAACCCCATCGCCAACAGTCCAAAGATTCAAGTCTTTGTCATATTCTGAACCATTCATGAACATTACGGCAAATATTATTAACACATTTATAGCTCCTACGTAAATAAGGAGCTGTGCAGAAGCTACAAACTGAGAGTTTGCGAGAATATAAAATAAAGATATACAAACGAGAACCAATCCCAAGGAAAAGGCAGAAAAAATTAGATTGGTAAAGAATATCACTCCTAGACTTCCTAATATAAGACCTAATCCCAGAAATACTAAAAGAAAATCATGTATTAGTCCGAGTAAATCCATTCTATGTAAAATAAAAGATAAAAAGTTTCATGATCTTATTGACTTGACCAGGAAAATGAAATGAAGTTACTCTTTTTATGATACGTTCCTAATTGAATGAAATCTGAAATCCTAATGAGTTCGAATTGATGTAGGCAAAGTTATTAGACCAATCATATTTTTTATCTAAACCTAATAAAAATCAAATGTTTTAAATCGTTATGGTAGATAAATTTTTAATACAAATTCATCTGGAATTCTCATCAACCAACCAAAGCAACAGTTGGGATTTGCAGTTCTTAGAGAAAAAATAAACTTTTTTAATTGAGATAAAAACAAAAATTTTAGCAATTGGGAATTCTTCTTGAATCACTTGAATCAAGTGATTTCTCTGTTATTTTCTATTTTAGGCGAATTCAAAATTGTTCGAATTGTATAATCATCATTTATTGATATTGGTAAACGACCCAAAGCAATTTGATTATAGTTTAATTCGTGACGATCATACGTAGAAAGTTCATATTCTTCGGTCATTGATAAACAATTTGTAGGACAATACTCAACGCAATTACCACAAAATATACAGATTCCGAAATCAATACTGTAATTAAACAATCGTTTTTTCCTAATATCAGTTTCTAATTTCCAATCAACAACCGGTAGATCTATAGGACATACACGAACACATACTTCACAAGCAATGCATTTATCAAATTCAAAGTGTATTCGCCCACGAAGACGCTCTGATGTTATCAATTTTTCATAAGGATATTGAATAGTTACAGGTAAACGATTTGCGTGAGAAAGGGTAATTATAAACCCTTGACCAATATACCTTGCCGCCCGTACTGTTTGTTGACCATAATTCAGAAACCCAGTTACCATAGGGAGCATATCGTAAATATCGATAAAAAAATTTATGTTTGTTTCTTTCTCTTGTTTGAGGTGAATCTAATAAATAAAATATATTGGATTTATGTATAATTTTTTATAGTGAAAAGAGTTGGAAAGAAGTTGTTAATAATAAATTACCTAAAGATATAGGTAAAAGAAATTTCCATCCAAGATTTAAAAGTTGGTCCATTCTTAGCCTAGGTAAAGTCCATCTTGTTGCGATAGAAATGAACAAGAAAAAATAAGTTTTAGCTAATGTAATAAAAATACCAATTGTTGTTCCAAAGACTCCATCTGTTTCATTTATTTTCAAAAGTTCAGGGACAAATATGTATGGAATAGAGAAATTCCAACCGCCCAAGTAAAGAACTGTTACAAATAATGAAGAAACTAGTAGATTTAGATAGGAAGCAACGTAAAATAAACCAAATTTAATACCAGAATATTCGGTTTGATAACCTGCTACTAATTCTTCTTCTGCTTCTGGTAAATCAAACGGCAATCTTTCACATTCTGCTAGAGAAGAAATTATAAAAACGATAAATCCTATAGGCTGCCGCCACAAATTCCATCCCCAAAACCCGTATTTTGACTGTGCCTCAACTATATCAACTGTACTTGAACTGTTAGATAATCATAGTCGATGATAAGACCACTTTTATCATCGCTATTCCAGAACTGTACGTGAGATTTTTACCTCATACGGCTCCTCGAGGGTCATAAATAAATCTAAGGACCATCCAATTCGATATTCTTTCATCTTACTCCGTTTGTAGGATAAAAGTACAAATAAATTGAAAACTCCTGAATTATACCAATGAAATTCTGTCTGCTATACTTTAAAAAAGCACTTCTGAATTGATCTTTTCTTTTACTTTGTAATTGAATAAAAAATTTTATTCCGTTGGATTTTTTTTTATTGAATTGAGTACGAACTTCATTTTTAAATAACATACTGCTTTTAGCAATGTAAATAGATATTTCATCTTATCATTTTTGATTACGAAACAGATACATACATTAATTCATGAATCATGATAAGATAAGAATTGAATCTCAATTAATATGGATATAGAAACGCAAGAATAAAAAAAAGATCTTTTTTTGTTGCAATTCTTTTATTTTATTCTTACTCAGAAAAAAGTCTTTCACAAAAGTAAAGAATTACTTCGTTCCTGATAGTCATTTATTTAATCGGTGGATAGGAGCATACTCTGGATCGGAATTATGGGGAGTACGACTTGATCGTTTCTACTAAATTAAAGCCCCAATTAGTATTTCTTTTAGATAATCTAAATGGATTTTCGGATAACTTACATAATCTCTATTACTAATCCTTTGTGTACCTTGGTGTTCCTAATCATCCACTCTTTTTTTTTTGAATCTCCATGTCATGTATGGTAATACATACAAAGGATAGTAAAAACTCCATAGAGTTTCTTTTTTCAACCCGCTTCAAAACATGATGACTAATCAATCCGTCTTGGGGGAACCCTTTTAGGTTTACTTTCACTTAACTCTTGTACATAGAACATGAGACTCAACCTTTTTACGGCAAATTTAAAAGCTGTTTTCTTTCACTCATCTAACTATCTAGTTTAGTTCATCAACCCAAATAGTGAATAACATCACCCTGAAGGGTGTATAAAAAAAGAAGATATCTATTCAATGTATTAAGGTTCATTCCTAAAAACCGAGAAATTCAATACAATAAATGTTGATGTCCCAACGAATCACACGTAGAGATATTGATAACACACATAGAGTTAATGGTATTTCATAACTAATCGATTGGGCAGCAGCCCGTAGACCACCTAAAAAAGAATATTTATTATTTGATGCATATCCTGACATAAGAAGTCCAATAGGAGCAATACTTGAAATGGCGATCCATAAAAAGACACCAATACTTAGATCGGCTAGAACAAGACGGTAGCTAAAAGGAATTACTGAATAACTTAATAGAATCGATATAACTGCTATTGAAGGTCCGACACTGAATAAGCTCGTATTGCCTCTAGATGGAAGAAGGTTCTCTTTGAAAAGTAGTTTTGTCCCATCCGCTAGAGCTTGAAGAATTCCCAAAGGGCCGGCATATTCAGGTCCAATACGTTGCTGTATCCCTGCAGATATTTCTCTTTCTAACCACACAATTACGAGTACACCTATTGTAATTCCCAATACAAGAATCACAATAGGAACAAGCATCCATATGGTCTCATATATCTCTTTTAAAGATTCCAATCTAGAAAAAGAATTGATAGCTTGTACTTCTGTTGTATCACTTATCATTTCAACGATCAACTTCTCCCATAATGATATCTATGCTACCTAGTATCGTCATAATATCAGCCAATTTCATTCTTTTAACTAACTTAGGAAGAATTTGCAAATTGATAAAACCCGGCGGACGAATTTTCCATCTCCAAGGAAAAACACTTTGATCTCCTATCAAATAAATTCCCAATTCCCCTTTTGGAGCTTCGACTCTTACATAAAGCTCTTGTTTCGACAATTCAAAAGTGGGAGACGGTTTTTTACTAATAAATCGATATTCAAAATCATTCCATTCAGGATCTCGTGCTCTATTAAAGCGGCGAATTTCTAAATTCTCATAGGGACCCCCCGGAATTCCTTCTAGAGCTTGTTGAATAATTTTTATGGATTCCGCCATTTCACTAATTCGTATTAAATAACGAGCTAATGAATCTCCTTCTTTTTGCCATTGGATTTCCCAATCCAATTCGTCGTAACACTCATAATGATCAATTTTACGAAGATCCCATTTGATTCCGGAAGCTCGTAGCATTGGTCCTGACAAACCCCAATTTATTGCTTCTTCGCCGCTAATAATGCCCACTCCTTCAACTCTTTCTAAAAAAATAGGATTTCGTGTAATAAGCTTTTGATATTCAGTAATCCCGGTTAAAAAATAATCACATAAGTCCAAACATTTATCTATCCATCCATAAGGTAGATCAGCAGCTACTCCTCCAATACGAAAATAATTATGCATCATTCTCATTCCGGTGGCAGCTTCAAAGAGATCATATATTAATTCTCTTTCTCTGAAAATATAGAAGAAGGGTGTCTGTGCACCAATATCTGCCATAAAAGGACCAAGCCATAACAAATGAGAAGCTATCCGACTTAATTCCAACATAATCACTCTTATATAACTAGCTCTTTTAGGTACTTGAATGTTTCCTAATTGCTCTGGTGCATTTACAGTTATTGCTTCTGTGAACATAGTAGCTAAATAATCCCAACGTGTTACATAAGGCAGATATTGTATAATTGTTCGGTTTTCCGCAATTTTTTCCATCCCTCTGTGTAAATAACCCAATATGGGTTCACAGTCAATAACATCTTCACCATCTAAAGTAACGATGAGTCGAAGAACGCCATGCATTGATGGGTGCTGAGGACCCATATTGACTATCATGAGGTCTTTTCTTTTAGTTGGTACAGTCATAGGTTTTTCCCGGATTCCTTCTTCCATGAATTGCTGAAAATGAAAAGAAATTTATCAAAATTCAAGATCGAATAAATTAAAAATGACTCTTTAAATTAACGTGTTTTTAGCTCTCGAATATTCAATTTACTGATTAATTCTTTATAACGTATTCTATTTTTTTTTGACAAATAAGCCAGCAGTCGCTGGCGTTTTCCCAGAATTTTCCGCAGGCCTCTCTGAGATGAATAGTCTTTTTTGTGTAATTCTAAATGTGAAGTAAGTCTCCGTATCGTTTTGGTAAAACGGAATACTTGAAATTCAACAGATCCTCGGTTTTCTTCTTGCGAAATAAAAGATATGAATGAATTTTTTGCCATAAAAATTTCTTATACTTCCTATTTTATGAATATGAATTTTACTGATCAGTAATAATAATGCGGGCTTTTTGAATCTGGTGTACACAAATTTCCTTATTGATTCATTTCTGCATCTAATTGACCCATCAGTGAATTAGTATCATGTATCAGAATGGAATGCAAGACAAGGTGTGTGCGCATTTATATACTTGATATATATATCGGTATAGGATATATATAGCATGTGGGGGAATAGAGAATACAAAAGTTTCATCAATGAATTTTCGATTGTGGATACCTATTTATCCTTAACATATTGAACCGACTACCATTATTAGTATTAAACCAATAACGATTCATACAAACTAAATCTTCTACTCGATAATTGGGCCAAAGAAATAATTTTAATTGAATTAATTTCATTTGATTTTTTTCAATATCTTTCTTTTCATACAAAAATTGATCACAGTTTTTGATTCTATCAAAAGAAATTGTATTTTTATCTATATAATTTCTATTCCTTGAATTGAAACAAATTAGTATTCTTAATTCTCTCCGACGTCTAGACGAAAAAATATTTTCAGAAACAAGCAAGTCGTACTTCTTTTGTTCTTTTTTTGTCATTATCTTTTGTTGTTTTACAATTAATTCTTTTTTATCCATATTTTCTCTAGATCTTTTTTTATTATTTTGATCTTTACACTTGTGAACCAATGAAATACCTATGGTTTGATACATAATAAATTGTCCATCACCTTTTACAGATAGACGAAGGGGTTCAATAATCAATATCCCTTTTTTGATCAATTCTGTAAAAGTGAAATCTTTCTGCATCAGGATTTTATCCAGATTCAAATCTTTCTTTTCCATAGAGGATAGAGCTACTTTTTTTGGATTTCTCAATCTAAGTAGGAGACAATATACCTTGATATTATTCATAAGATCTTCGTTCAAAAAATTATTCCATCTGTATTGAAAAAGCAAATACTTTTTTCGTAGGAGATCAAACTCCGTTTCTGTATTTATTTTTTCTTGTTTTTTTATATTTGGTCTTGTATAATCTTCGTAAATCTTATTTTGTTGGGTTGAGAGAACCGATTGGTTATTATTTGTTAATTGAAAAAATTTTATTTGCTTTATCCTCATTTTACGAAAATTTTTGCGTACGCTAAAATGAAAAAAAAGGGACTCAATTAGTATAACCCACGGTTTCATTTTATATGCATTATAAAATAATAAAAATTCTGGAAAGAACCAAAAGTCCAGATTGGATATGGGACGTTTTAGTATTTCTTCATTCATTCCCATCCAATCAAAAATTTTAGTGGATGCGTTCATTTCTTGATGAATTATGAAATCAAAATGACCTTTCTTATCCATTTTATCATTAATTTTATAATTGTCAGTCTCAGTCTTAATATTTTGCTTATTGTTGGTACTGATATCGAACCAGGCTTCAATGTCGACTTTATGTCTTTTATTTCTCAGACAAAAATTTAGAATTGTCCAAGCAAAATATTTTCTATCTGGATTTTTGTCCATATCCATAAAATCTTTTAATTCTAAATAATTAATGATAGGAATACTTGACCACATATCCAATTTTTGTTTATGTGTGTTGTAGTTATAAGTATCAGAACTTTGTTGATTCTTATTTACTTGAAATGGTAACCCATAAATATCTGAGTCCTTCTTATTTTCAGAATAAATTGATTGATATGATAAAAAATCATATCTATAGATTTTTTGAAAATTTTCTTTGTTATTTGGCCATACCATTAAATGGGTTTTAGAATAATTTTCTTTTTCATATGAATCCTTTGTGTTACAATTTTTATTACCGATCTTACAAAGTTGATTGATTCTAATTCGCCACTTTTGTGGTACTAAGTCAAACCATTTTAGATGAGAAAAATCGTAATTATTCTTTAACCAATTTTTCCATTCATTCCTTCCATAATTTTTATGCTTTAATTTGGAAGGAATTCGTCTGTGTGTTCGAAAAGAATCTTTTAGTTCATTTTTAATAAATAAAGATATTCCAGGATATTGAAGAATAGAGCTGAACTTATACAAGTTCATAACTTGAGTTTGTGATAATTTGTAAAATACATAGGTTTGTGAGAGGAAGGATAAATCAAGAAATATTTTATAATTATTAATATTACTAGTCAAAAGTGAAAGTGATTTTTTTATAGTCGAAATAAATGGGATTGTATTTTTATTTTTTTTATCAAGTCTTTCTTTATTTTTTTCATTATTGTAAATGTATTCATCAATGGATTTTTTTTTTGACTCAATAAAAAATTGTGTATTGATCCTGTAAATATTACTAATACATAAAAATATATCTATGTATAGCCTTTCCCTGAAAAATTTTATAAAAAAATGTGATTTACGGATTAATCGAGTAATTTTTCTTTTTAATATCTGAAAAAGATTTTTTTGTGCTTCTAATCTTTTAGCACTATAACTGGTTTTGTTAGGACTAATATTGATCTTTAGAGGACTAAATACCTCCTTGTTG